GGGGCCCTAAAGCCCGTGGGAAGATTAAAAATCTCCAGCCTGAAACCTCGGCCACAAAAAAATAAAATTACCCAAATTACTCCCAGGAGATTGACAGCTCCCAAAGCAAAGATAGATGCTTTTCCTGGGAACCTTTTTTCATTTAAATAAAAAGAATACGAAAATTTTAGATAGAAGATAAGTCTAAGCACTGCACTGAGTAATGGTAACCTGAGGAAAAGGAAAGATGCCCCATAGTTCAACGAATTAGCAACAATAGTTAGCTTGGCCACAAACATAATGAAGGGAGGAAGTCCCCTCATAGATAAAATTCTCAAAGCTCCGGCCAAATTGTCTTTTTGCCACAAAAAAAGCAACCCTAAAAACAAAACAACTAAGTAAATAGCTAGATATCTTCATAAACCACCAAAAACACATCCTAAAGTTATCCACCCAGTATGGGTGATAGACGAAGCACCAATCATAGCTCGGACATTAGTTTGATTATTACCTAGAAAAGCTCCCATCATCGCTCTCAGCCTCGCAAGAACTAGAACACCGAGAGCATACTCTGGGTATGTTTCCCTAAACCTTGATAAAAATGCAAAAGGGGGAATTTTCAAAGGACCTAAGACAAGACAACATCTTACTCAATCTATCCCAAAAATTACGCTAGTCACCCAGAAATGCCCTGGGAACAAACCTAACTTAAGACTCACCCTCAAAATAAAACCTAAAGCATAAAAAATGTTTGCACCATGAAAAATAAAAATGACTCCACCTGTCAAAAATAGAAAAACGCTAGCTAAAGCTTGAACACAAAAGTATTTTAAAGAAGCCTCTTTCCTAGAAGTCACCCTTCCCAGCAACAATAAAGGAATTAATCCTAAAAATCCTACCTCTATGCCAGCTCAACAAAGAGGCCATCTTCTTGAAGATACTCTTACAAGAGGACCTAAAATCAGCATAACCAAAAAAAGTAAATTTCTTGCCGACAAAAAGCAGCGGGCTCTAAGCCCGTGAAAATCAACATCAATGATACCCGTTCCTCCGGCGGCTGCCCAGACCATTTAACATTTCAACTCCCTTCACAATTCAAACAATTAATACATGCCACGAACACCATTTCACTTAGTAGAATTTAGACCTTGACCTATTCTAGGATCTTTCGGTATCCTATGCATACCTGTTGGACTCGTTTTTTTTATTCGAGGGGGAAGTCCCCTGTTAATAACTTTAGGAACTATTATCACTATTTTAGTAGCTACTGTTTGGTGACGAGATGTCATCCGTGAAGCTACATTCCAAGGCCATCATGTTTCTTATGTTGCCAGAGGCCTAAAAATAGGAGTTGGCCTATTTATCGTCTCCGAAGTTTGCTTCTTTTTCGCATTCTTTTGAGCATATTTTCATAGCAGGTTAGCTCCTTCAATTGAGATTGGCTCTCACTGACCTCCAGTAGGTATTACTACCTTAGAAACATTTCAAGTGCCTTTACTTAACACCTGTGTTCTTCTTCTCTCTGGAGTCAGAATTACCTGAACTCACCACAGTATCGAAGAGGGCTCTCACAAATCAGCACTTCAAGGACTAACCTTAACAGTTGCCCTTGGTGTGTATTTCTTATTTCTCCAATATGGAGAATATAGTGAGACAGCGTTCTCCATAGCCGATAGAGTTTACGGAAGAAGTTTTTTCCTCGCAACGGGATTCCATGGAATGCACGTGACTGTAGGAGCTATTTTTCTTTCCGTATGTCTTTATCGGCTAGCATTTCTACACTTCGATAAAAATCATCATGTTGGATTTTTAGCAGCAGCTTGATACTGACATTTTGTTGATGTAGTATGACTATTTCTTTATGTAAGAATTTACTGATGAGGATCTTGCCGAGGTAGCTTAAAACTTAAAGCTTTGATTTTGTAATTCAAGGATAGAGGCCCCCTCTCCCCGGTTAGTAGTTTTTCTACTATAACAGCAAAAAATCTGAGATTTAAATAAGATTAGAAGAGGAGCCAAATGGGCAGCCATCCTGACCATTTCGAAACCCTGCATAGGAGTTCTGCTAGTGTTAAATTTTCTTCCACCACCATGATTGATTCTGGTATAGAGATACATATTATAAGCAGCACTAAAAAACACTAGCAATCCCATAACCAGGACTAATAATCCTCTTCTTGATCAAAGAGCAGGAACAATGGTTAACTCCCCTAGCAAGTTAATTGTGGGGGGAGCTGCCATGTTGATGCAACAGAAGATAAATCAGAATAAGGAAAGAATTGGGTAAACTGTAAGAAATCCTCCTAAGTAAGGAAGCCCCCGAGTGTGGGCTTTTTTATAAGTAAAATAAGCCAAACAGAACAGAGCAGACGACGACAAACCGTGGGCTAATATTGTAATTAAAGCGCTAGTTATACCTCAGGACCGATCAAGAAGAACCCCAGCAGAAACAATACCCATGTGCCCCACAGAAGAATATGCGACTAAGGCTTTTATATCGATCTGCCGGAGACACATTAAAGTGGCAATAAAACCTCCCCATATTCTCACACCGATAACAAAGGCCGCAGGCGCCCCAAAACCTCCTAATCTGAACCTTTTATTTATTTGTATTAAACCGTACCCGCCAAGCTTTAGTAAAATTCCCGCCAAAATTATAGATCCTGCTAACGGGGCCTCAACATGGGCCTTTGGTAATCATAAGTGAAAGGAATATATAGGAAGTTTTACTAAAAAAGCCCCATAAATCACTAACATTAAGAATGCTGGGGCCTGAAATTCTATTAGTATTAGCATAGGAAGACAGGAGCTGGATACCCTAAAACACCGTCAAACCAAAATAACGAGAAGAGGAAGCGAAGCAGCAACGGTATATAACATTATATATCTTCCGGCTTGCAAACGTTCCGGTTGGTACCCTCAACCAATAATCAAAACAAGAGTCGGAATTAAAGAAGCCTCAAAGAAAACATAAAAGAAAATAATATTTGGTGAAGAAAAAGCCGCAATAAGAACTACTCCTAAAGCTCCAATTCAAAACAAATACCTTGATCTTTTTTCCTCTGGCGTCGACAGAACCGACAAAAAGCACAAAAGAATAGATAGAAATACCATCAGGTTGGAAATATTTCTTCTTATGAACACATAGTTGAAAGATATTGAAAACCTTTGATTTAAAAGAAAAATAGCCAAAATAGTAACAACTCCGAACCTAATGGAAGAAACCCCCCAAAAACACAAACATCTGGACACCAAAGCTCCTAATATTAAAGAAATCAAAAAGAAGCGGAGTTGTATTAAACCCCAGATCAAAGTTAGCAGCCTCAATCTAATCTTCTCAAGTTTTTTGTTTGACAGGGATTTTGAAAGTCTCTTAGGGCCTAAGATAGGCCGCCTAGTGAAAGTCACTAGAAGAAATGTTTGCACTCTTATTTTTATTCACAATGGTCTTAGGACTAGCTCTTCTTCTTGTTTTTTACTTTACCAGGTACGTAAAATCTTCAGAAGCCGAAGAAAAAATAACCCCATTTGAGTGTGGTTTTGAACCTTTGACCGAAATGCGGGCACCCTTTTCCACTCGATTTTTCATTTTAGTAGTACTTTTTCTCATTTTTGACGTTGAAGTGGCTCTTCTTTTCCCAATTTTGTCTATGGCAAGAAGAAGAGGAACAGTAGCCGTAGCTTGGGGCCTTCTCGTTTTCCTCCTTATTCTTCTATTTGGGCTATTCCATGAGTGATCAGAGGGAGCATTAGACTGAGTAAGATCCTTCTAGGGTAAGCTAAATTTTAAGCTGTTGGGCTCATAACCCAAAAATGGCCTTGCCCCCTTGAAACCACTTTGCTCTAATGGAAAACTTTATTTTCTCTCGACTATGGAATGGGAGCTCTGCGCAACCAGCAAGAAACATTGGGCTATGCTAGGAATAGCAACTCAGTCGTGAGATTGTGTATGGCTACTTAGGTGCCAGCAGCCGCGGTCACACCTAAATGCAAAATAAAGTCGAACTGGTCGGTTTTGTAAACAAATGAGGTATAATTAGTGAAATATTATTCCTCAAATACCCTTATTTGCTTCTTTTTTACCTAAACTCCACAGATAAACTAGGATTAGATACCCTACTATAGAGAGCAAAAACTTAAAAATAAGACCAAAGCACTAAAGTCAAATGACTAAAACTTAAAGGGCATGGCGGCGGACTTAACTTTCAGGGGAACTTACCAGGTAATTGACAACCCCCAAGGAATCTTACGTAACCTAACAGTATGTATACCGCCGTCTAGCAGATATCACCTGAGGTGATGTCGGAGTACTATTCTTTGTAGAAAGACAGGTCATGGCACAGCTCATGGTTACGTTCATGGCGAGTTACAATAAAGATTTTTTTCAGGGGAGTGTGGTTTAAACCACCTCTGAAGATGGACTTGAAAGTAATAGACACAGAAACAATAATACTCTTTGAATTTACTTTGAGGCCGTGCACAAATCGCCCGTCACTCTCGTTGAAAAAGGAGATAAGTCGTAACACAGTAAGGGTAATGGAAATTGTCCTTGTCTAAGAGGTGTAATCACGCTATCTTTTCGAGATAGAGTAGGGAATATTTTATTCCCCTTAGATATTTGCCTAGGAAGCGAATCGCACTAAGTTTCGGCCTTAGCCATGAAGACTATTTTCTTCCCTGGGTTATGTTTACTGATTTGTTTTCTTCTTTAGACGGGTGCTCTTCTATTTGATCTTGAGCAGCTCCTCTAATTGTATCAAGCCTCTTTTTTACAAACTTTACTTGAGTGTCTTCCTCGGGGAGTAGCTTTAAAGATGCACTAAGATCATTTATTGAAAGAAAGAAAGAATTAAGACCTCTTTACTTGTTTCTGTTAAGCATTATATTTTTTTTGGTATCGGCTAATTTAATTGGGTTAGGACCTTTCGTTTTTGGTCCAACAAGAGCTCTTTGACTGGCAGGATCTTTAGCCCTCACAATATGGGGGCTTTTAATTCTTTCTGGGTGAGTGTGAGCTCCAATGAAATCAGCTGCCCATTTGGCACCTTCTGGGGCGCCTGCAGGCCTTCTTCCACTTCTCGTACTAATTGAAACTGTAAGTCTTTTAATTCGCCCTTTAACACTGACTGTTCGACTTATTGCCAATATTAGTGCAGGGCACATTGTTTTATCTTTGGTTGCTAATTGTCTGACGGGTTTATCTTTCTTTTACGGACTTAGAATTTTGACTATTAGAGTAGGTTACACGTTATTTGAAGTATTCGTTTGTTTTATTCAGGCGTACATTTTTACACTACTTGTCAGACTTTATGCACAAGAACACCCTTGTAAGGGAAGCTAAAATAAAATTAGCATCTAACTGTTAATTAGAAGGTTGCCATTTAGGGCCCCCTACAATCCATGCCTCAATTAAGTCCCACTTTAGGCTATCTTGTTTTTGCTTTAGTACTTCTATGTCTTTTGATGATGGCTGTTAGCTTGAAAACAACATCGCAGCCGCTTCACAGTAACCCTAAATCAAAATTGAGGAGGGTTAAAAAAGCTTTTATTATTTTTTCATCCTGGGATGGCAGACTAAATGCCTAGACTTTAAGCGTCTATTATGGAACTCACTCCTCCTAGGTAAAAAATTTTCTTTCGGTGTTTGGCACAGGAAGGTTTGAGCTTCCTAGAGGGAAAGATTCCCATAGAAAAGCTTCAAGCTCTTAAAAAAGATCTGAGGCTCCACAGGCCCCCATTTTAATTTAAACTACATGAAGAGTCTGAATTACAGACTTTTTACTTGGAAGGTAAATGTACAACTTATACTAACTAAAACAGAACAGGCTCATGCATTCTCGGCTTTGAAGGCCAAAGGTTTGTTTTATCTTAACCTACAGTTCTGGGGTAATACTACCATTAGAAGATTTACAATCTACCGCTTAATTATTCGGCCACCAGAATTTTAAGCTAAGAAGTCTGCAATGTCTACTGCTTCAACAACAATAGGCATGAAGGAGTGGTTAGCCCCACAAATTTCGGAACATTGTCCATAATAAACTCCGGGAGATTCGACGAACATTCCCATTGAATTAAGTCGTCCGGGGACAGCGTCTATCTTAATTCCTATTGATGGTAAAGTTCATGCATGAAGCACATCCGCAGATGTAGCAATCACCGTAGTATTTATATCGTAAGGGATAGTTGCTCGGTTATCAACTTCAAGAAGGCGATATTCACCATGGCTAAGATCTGGATCTTGAACCATGTAAGAGTCAAAAGATTCGATACCAGCTGCTGGTACCTCGTAGCTTCAGTATCACTGGTGTCCGGTTCTTTTCAGAACGATCCCATTATTTCTTTGCTCATCTAAAAGGTAGAGAAGCCGCAGTCTAGGAAGAGCCAGTCAAATTAAAAGGAACGCTGGCACAATAGTTCAAACCGTCTCCAACTGTTGGGCTTCGTGCATTGTTCGTGAAGAGAATTTGTTGAAAGCCAACTTTACACCAATTAAAGCAACAAAAGAAAAGATACCCACTAAAAGAACGATAGCATGGTCATGAAAAAGAAGCATCTCGGCTTGAATAGGAGATGCTGGATCCATTAAATTTAATTGTCCTCATGTTCTCAATAAACAAAAGGATAATCCTGTCGTAGCATCTTCAGTGCTATGCTTTAACTGTAAGCTATTTGTTTAAAAGTGAGACCGCCGCCAATTTTAAGCTTGCAACTTAGCGTTTTGAAATAAACTATCACTCTGCCGTGAAACACTCACATCGCCGGCTTGACAAACAGGTATTTTTCTTAAACTAGGCAAAAATTAGATAATTTTTTTTCAGACGGCAGGTAAAGAAGCTAAGACTACAACCAAGAGAAAATAAAGAACAGTCAAGGGCCCAGCTAAAGTAAGATAAGGCTCCTCAATGGGGCATGCCCCCAACCAGGTTAGTAAAACAAAGACCACAATGAAGGTTCAGTAAGTTAGTTGATAGGGTGGAGTAAAGGGGGCAGGAGTTGCTGCTTTTGAGACAGAAAGTGGAAGAAAATAGAGAATTATCACTGATATAGCCAATGCCACAACTCCTCCTAACTTAGAGGGAATTGATCGCAGGATCGCATAAGCAAATAAGAAATATCATTCTGGTTGAATGTGAACCGGAGTTACCATAGGATTCGCTGAAATAAAATTTTCTGGGTCTCCTATTAAATTAGGATAAAATAAAGATACTAGTCCTAGTAAAATAAAAAGGACTAGGAATCCCACTGCATCTTTTCAGGTAAAATATGGATGAAATGGAATTTTTCTTCTGTGGCTTAATTCTCCTAGGGGATTAGTTGAACCTTTTTCATGAAGATAAAAAAGATGCAGGAGTGACAGCCCGGCAATGAGGAATGGAAGAATAAAGTGAAGGGAAAAGAATCGATTCAGCGTAGATTGACCCACCGAAAATCCCCCTCAAACTCACTCCACAATGGAAGTACCAAGATAGGGCACTGCTGAGACTAAGTTTGTAATTACAGTAGCTCCTCAGAACGACATTTGTCCTCAGGGTAATACATATCCTAGAAAAGCTGTCCCCATACTGACAATAAAAATCGTTACTCCGATTATTCACGTTCGGGGCTGGGAAATATATCTCTGATAATAGAGCCCTCGTCCAATATGAAGATATATAAAAACAAAGAAAAAAGAGGCTCCATTGGCATGAATACTTCGAAAAAGCCATCCGGCCGGAGTATCGCGAACAATGTGAACTACTGAGTTGAAAGTATTAATTATATCTGCAGTGTAGTGCATTGATAAAAATAAACCAGTGACGATTTGAAGTCCTAATAAAAGGGACAGAATTGATCCACCATTCCACCAGATAGAAATTCTTATGGGGCTTGGAAGTCTGGTTAATATTTCGATTGGACGAATTTTTTGCAAACCATTTCACGGAAGAAAATGAATCAATAAGATCGTTACCGTGGACACGAAGGAAAGCCACAAGGAGGGAAAGTCCAAACGCTGCTTCACACGCAGCAAAAGTTAAAAGCATTAAAAACAAAACCCTTCCCGAAGCGTAAAGAAGCCTAGAAAAATAGAAAAAGACTAAAATAGACAATATTGCCGCTTCAAGACTGATTAATAAATTCAGGACATGAGTTCGATGCCGAGAAAATGTTCATCCAAAAAACATTAATAATACCGAGGACATTATCAAAAATACCATATAAACTTTATTTAGAAGCTTAAAGCAACTCCTACTATTACCAAGGCGCATAACGAAAACGGCAAGAACGATTTTCAACAAAGTATTATAAGAAGATCATACCGATGACGAGGATAAGCACCTCGAGCAAAAAGAAATATAATCCTGAAAAAAATCCCTTGGAGAGCAAGCAAAATTGGTGAATTGGAAGCTAAAAACCAAACTCCTGTTGCTACTGATATTAAAAGAATGTTAGCATACTCAGCCAAGAAAAGTAAGGCAAACAATCCACCACCAAACTCAACATTAAACCCTGAGACAAGTTCCGACTCACCTTCTGCAAAATCGAAAGGGGCTCGGTTTGTTTCAGCTAAAGTTCTTGCAAATCACACAGCTATTAAAGGGATAAGGAGCACAATAGCTGGAAAGGACTTATAGGCGGAGTCTCAACTACAACAAACTAAAATTATTGCGGGAAAAAGGAGAATAAGAAGTATCCTCACTTCATAGGAGATTGTTTGGGCCGCCGCTCGTAGAGCTCCTAAGAAAGCATATTTTGAATTAGACGATCATCCTGCGGCTATAGTACCGTAAACGTTCAAAGCTGAAATACAAAAAAATAATAAAAGCCCTCAACAAACAATTTTATAGGAGAAATCCCTAGGGTAAAGATGCCAGAGGCATAAAGCTAAAGTTAGCCTAAAAGCCGGGGCCAATCAAAAAAGTAGCTGGTTTCTTCCATAGGGAGAGAGCTTTTCCTTTGTGAACAATTTGACTGCGTCCGCTAAAGGTTGTAAAATCCCCCATAATCTTACAACATTTGGACCCTTTCGAATCTGCACATAACCTAAAACTTTACGTTCAAGTAAAGTGAAGAAAGCCACAGCTAACAAAACACATAAACAAGTTCCGATTCTAGAACACAAGTGTAAGAGCAATAAAAAAGAATACTGTAGCAGCACCTAACCGTATTAGGGATGAATATGAACTTGGTCAACTCAAGAGCCGAGCACTTCATCATCCCACAGAATCAAGTAAAGGACCTTTGACTAAAAATCTTGGCTCAATTCACCCATAGTCCAGGGAGTTTAATTTACGTATAAAAGGGGAAATTGCCTTTCTACCTAAAGAAAAAACTGGGGTTAAAAAGAACAATCTAGATAAACCATGAGATTTTCGCAGTCCAAAAACAAAGCCGGTTCCTAGGACTAAACCTAAAATAGTAACTAAATTGATTACGGAGGAGAGCAAGCTTGGTAAAAAAGCTACCTCAAGATTACTTACATCCAATGATCTAAAAAACTTTCCTCCCGAAATAGCTCCTAATCCAAGGGTCACAAGTGGAATTGAAATTAATATTGACATAGGGGGTATGGTCGCAACCGCCACTGGCTTCCCTCAAATGATAGCTTTTAAACTCCGAGATACATATTTCGCAGTTATTATTGTAGCCAACAATATTAAGAAAATCCTAAATATATTTGTCCCGGAAAAGAACATTTTCTCTAAGATTAAGTGTTTAGAGTAAAAAGCCCTTAGAAATGGTGCCCCAATTAAACACAATCTACTAACGTTGAATAGTACTATTGCCAGGGGTATTTTTAACCCCACTCCACCTAGAAGCCGGATATCTTGTGCTCCAAAGCCTAACATTAAAATGGCGCCTGCTGCCAGAAAAAGTATTGCCTTAAACAGGGCGTGCGTGTAAAGATGAAATAAAGCGAGAGCTGGAAGCCCTAGCCCCAAGCTAAAAACTATTACGCCCAGCTGACTTAAAGTGGACAGGGCAATAATTTTTTTGATATCATTTTCAAACGTTGCTGCTCAACCCCCCAGAAGACAAGTAACTCTTCCACAAAATAAAAGTATTGAACAACCAGCTTCAGAAAGTGGTAGGTTGTATCTGAGACGAATCACCACAAAAATTCCCGCAGTTACTAGGGTCGAGGAATGAACTAGAGCCCTAACTGGAGTTGGGGCAGCCATAGCTGCCGGTAACCAAGAACAAAAGGGATACTGAGCTCTTTTTGTTAGAGCAGCGACACACAATATAAGCACCAAAACCCACATTTCTTTGCCTAACCTTACAAAAGAAAACTGTCCAAATCTAGCAAAGAGAAATATTCTTGTTACAATAATGGCGTCTCCTACCCGGTTAGCCATTAAAGTCTGAAACCCCGCTCTTAGGGATTCAAATCTTTGATAGTAAACAATTAAAGCGAAAGATGTAATTCCTAGTCCGTCTCATCCTAGTAGTAAGAAAAAGATGGAACCAGAGAAGATGAGAAGGTTTATAGAAATCACAAAGGCTATCAGGACTCAAATAAAACGAAAGAAAAATACGTCTTCTTCCATGTATTTACAGGCAAAAGTAAAAACGCAAGCAGAGATGAGGGTCACTACCATTCCAAACCTTAAACTAATTTTGTCTAAAATAATCGCAAAGGAAAATCTCCTCGTAGAGATACAAAAGATTCTAAATTCCAAAATTAAAGTCTTCTCTGTAATCAGGAAAAGGTAGAAAAAGCCAGAAAATATTAATCTCATCCCAGCTAATAATACCGGAAGGCGTATTTTACTAAGAAGATCTAACAATTAAAGCACCTCCTCCGGTAATGACACGGACAATTCCTAAAAAGGCCGCCAATAAAAGAACAACCAAACCCACGAAGAGAAGTAGACTTAGACTAGACCCCCTCTCTCATGTACTAAATCCAAGTAGGCGAGCAATAGAGCTCCCTCCCACCATCGTCAAAAAATATAGGGAAAGCAAAGCAAAAATAACCACTTCTGAAAATTTTGCTGAAAAGGAATAATTTCTTCTTACTATACACACGTAAATAAATAGAACCAGTAACCCTCCAATAAAAACCAGGAACAAAATGTACCCATATCAGCTAGACGAGAAGACCCTAATTAGTCTTACAAGACAGAATCTTATAAGTACCAAGAGAGCACCTTGTCTAATAGGCCTCCTGAATACAGGAAATATCCCTGCAAGGAAAAACGCTAGTAAAAAGAAAAACATATCCAAGTTCAAAAATGAGTTTAACCCCATCTACTAACTTCCAAAGTTAGCGTTTTCGAAAACTGTTTTTGATATGTGGAATTAGGCAAAGAAATTACCTCTAACTAGATGCAAACTAGTCCTTCTGATATAAAGTATAACTCCGACTAACACTAAGTGTTATGGGCTGATCCTAAGTCAACAGCATTAAGTCTGCCAAGCCAATGTAAACAATAATTTGCAGCTTTCTGGTCCTTTCGTACTAAAAAAGCTTCGAATAAAAGATAGAATCTGACCTGGCTTACGCCGGTCTGAACTCAGATCATGTAGGGAAAAGAAGTTCGAACAGAACTTGCCTTACTGGCGGCTAGCCACTAGGTCCCTAGTCCAACATCGAGGTCACAAGCTTATAAAAAAATAATGCTGTTATCCCTAAGGTAGTCTTATCTTTCTTAGCATTCTCGTCCGGTAAGAAATATAAATAGAGGGTTAAGTAAATTATTTATGCCTCTTTGTCGCCCCAACAAAAACTTCTAAGTGAAATACACTACTTAGTAAAGACTCTAAGGGTCTTCTCGTCTTTTATCTTGATCGAGGGAATTTTCACCCTCTAAGGAAATTCAAAAAAGTGAACTTGAGACAGTTTTCCCCCGAAGACCCATTCATTCTCGACTCCATTTAAAAGCCAACTGATTACGCTACCTTAGCACAGTCAGGGTACTGCGGCCGTTAAAAACTTTTTCACCGGGCAGGGCTTACCTTAAATCGAACCTCCTTAAGGCTATGTTTTTGGTAAACAGACGAGGGAAATCTTTGCCGAGTTCCTTAAGCTCATCTCACACTATTACTCATTCAAGCATTATCAAGAACAAAAAAAATTTTATGTTCTTCCCCGGTAAAGAAGAGATTCTTTTACCAGTCAAGTTTTTAATTTAGACACCAAATAGGGTGTTAACCCAATTAGGTTAAAATTTAAGATGTAATTCTCACCGCAATAAATCTCGACACTTATTGCCTGTCTTCTTGTACTAAATACATTTCCCGGGGATCCAGCTATCTTAAGAATTGTAGGTTTTTCGCCCCTAACTTTCTTTTTTAAGTTCTTAATGCTACAAGAACCATGTCTTCCCAAAAAAGAATAAAGTTAGATCTTCTTAATTCGGGAACTCATAACTATAAAAATATTAGCTTGACCATTATACAAAAGGTATTATTAAAAAAATATGGAAGTATTCACACGTCTGGACAAAAGAATTTCTTATCTCTTTGAAATATTAAACCCTTCAAGGTGCCCAAATTTTGGGGCTTTTTTAATGTAACTAAAATGTACTTGATACTTCACCTCAAAATGACTGCCCTAAACAGGACATACAGAAGTCTCAGTGCTACTGTGAAAATCCGGAGGAAGAGCCAAATCCCATTCTCGAGAAATAGCAGGCGCTACCGGAAACAGTACGCTCCGCTGTGTTAAAAACGCTTCTCAGACAATAAAAATAAACATGATCACAGCAATAATAGAAAATAAAGAACCAAAAGAAGAAACTTGATTTCACTTGTAGTAAGCATCCGGGCAGTCAGAATAACGTCGGGGCATTCCAGCAAGTCCTAAGAAATGTTGCGGGAAAAAAGTTAAATTTACTGCGAAGAACATGACAATAAAGTGAGCCTTAGCTCACCGCTCATGGAGTGTAAGTCCGGTTATTACCGGAAATCAGTAGACTAACCCCGCAAAAATTGCAAATACGGCCCCCATTGACAATACATAGTGAAAGTGTGCCACAACATAATAAGTATCATGCAACACAATATCCAAAGAGGAATTTGACAAGACAATCCCTGTTAAACCCCCCAAGGTAAATAAGAAAATAAATCCTAAAACTCAATACATTGCTGCACTGTAGTGACATCGACTACCGTATAGGGTCATTAACCAACTAAAAATTTTAATTCCAGTAGGTACAGCAATAACCATTGTTGCAGCAGTAAAATATGCCCGAGTATCCACATCCATACCAACAGTAAACATGTGGTGTGCTCAGACAATAAACCCTAAAATTCCAATAGATACCATGGCATAAATTATTCCTAATGTCCCGAAAGCTGGCTTAGATGTAAAATTCCCCAGGATATGAGAAACTATCCCAAATCCGGGTAAAATTAAAATATACACTTCAGGGTGTCCAAAGAATCAAAAAAGGTGTTGATACAAGATGGGATCTCCTCCCCCCGCTGGATCAAAGAAACTAGTATTAAAGTTTCGATCTGTAAGAAGCATTGTAATAGCCCCAGCTAAAACCGGCAATGACAGAAGAAGAAGGAAGACAGTTACCAGAATAGACCAAACGAACAAGTTCACACGCTCCATAGTTATCCCTGGAGACCGCATATTAAAAATAGTAGTAATAAAATTAATCGCACCCAAAATAGAAGACATTCCTGCTAAATGAAGAGAAAAAATTACAAGGTCAACGGAAGCTCCGGCATGACCAATAGGCCCCCTTAAAGGAGGATATACTGTTCATCCTGTTCCTGCACCACCCTCCACTATACTAGAGACAACCAGTAAAACAAAAGAGGGCGGCAATAATCAGAAACTTATGTTATTCATCCGAGGAAAACTTATATCAGGAGCACCAATTAAAAGTGGAACTATCCAGTTACCAAAACCCCCAATTATTAGGGGCATTACTATGAAAAAAATTATAACAAAGGCGTGAGCAGTTACAATCACATTATAAAAATGATCATCGAGCAAGTTTCCTGCTGTTCCCAACTCAAACCGAATTAGGAGTGACAGACCAGTACCCACAAGACCACATCACACACCAAATACTATATATAAAGTACCAATATCTTTATGGTTTGTCGAAAATAATCAACGCAA